ATGCTAGAGAGCTGTCCGGATGACTCTGACTATGGAAGTGATCCGTGGGATAGGGATAGGGGTAAGGAGAAAGCTATTGCTATGATTCGCGCTGTAATATATAAATATTTTCCGAATGGTGACCCGAGCGCTACAAAAGATCCTGAGAAGAAAAAGAAATTTGATGAGGAGGTTAAGGATATAGTAGAGAGATATAACAACGGTGACCCTCGCTTTATAGCGGATTCTCGGGAGAAAGTTAAGGAGGAGATTCGCCTTGAACTAAATGAATTATACGCTAAATATTTTCCGAAGGATGACCCAGGCGCTAAAAAAGATAAGGAGAAGATAGACAAATATTTTAAGGAGGCTTTCCGTATAGTAGAGAGATATCCGAAGGACCCTAGCTATGGAAGTGATCCGGATGGCCCTGACTCTGGAAGTGATACGGATGGCCCTGACTCTGGAAGTGATACGGATGGCCCTGACTATGGAAGGTATCCGTATGACCCTGACTCTGGAAGTGATCTGGATGACCCTGACTATGGAAGTGATCCGGATGGCGACTTCTATGGATATGGAAATGATCCGGATGCCCTCGAAAGTGATCCGGAGTATTACCTCCAAAAAAAAAGAAATCCTGGGGGGGATTACCTTCAAATAGATAGATATCCTGAGGATACTTGCTTTAAAATAGAAAGAGATCCTCAGAAGATAGATAGATATATTGAGGAGCCTTACCTTGACAATGGAAGTAATCCTCAGAAGGATGACCCTAGCTATGGGGGTGATCCTCAGGAGGATGACCCTAGCTATGGGGGTGATCCTCAGGAGGATGACTCTGACTCTGGAAGTGATCCTAATCCTAGGGAGAATTACACTCACAAATACAAACATTTGTGGCTTATGTGCGATGAGTGTTATACATTAAATTATAGGAGATTTTTGAACGAAAGATTGTATACTTGTGAAGGATGTGGATTTCATTTGAAAATGAATAGTTCAGAGAGACTCAAACTTTTGATCGATCCGGATACTTGGGATCCTATGAATGAAAAGATGGCCTCTCTGGATCCCATTGAATTTCATTCGGAGGAGGATCCTTATATAGATCGTGTCAATTCTTATCAAAAAAAGACAGGATTAACTGAGGCTATTCAAACCGGTCTAGGCCAATTAAATGGTATTCCCATAGCAATGGGGGTTATGGAGTTTGGGTTTATGGGGGGTAGTATGGGATCCGTAGTCGGGGAGAAAATAACCCGTTTGGTTGAGTATGCCACTAATCAATCTCTACCTCTTATTATAGTGTGTGCTTCCGGGGGGGCACGCATGCAAGAAGGAAGTTTGAGCTTGATGCAAATGGCTAAAATATCTTCTTCTTTATATGATTTTCAAACAAATAAAAAGTTATTCTATGTATCAATCCTTACATCTCCTACTACCGGTGGGGTGACAGCCAGTTTTGGTATGTTGGGGGATGTCATTTTTGCCGAACCCGATGCCTATATTGCATTTGCGGGTAAAAGGGTAATTGAACTAACATTGAATAAAGAAGTACCTGAAGGTTCACAAGAGACGGAATATTTATTCGAGAAGGGGTTATTCGATGTAGTCGTACCACGTAAGAATTTAAAAAGTACTCTGAATAAGTTATTTGGGTCCCACGGTTTCTTTCCTTTGACTTTGAATCAAAATCACTCGAGTATAACAGAACATTAAGTTCAATTATTTTATTTGTAGCAAACAAGTAGTTAGTTTATTGGACTCCAAGTAAAAATAAGACAATTGGAATTTTCTTTGTTGACAGATAGAGAAAGATAGATATAGAGTTTTCTATCTTTCTCTATCTCTTGAGAATCTCATTTTGACTAAGAATCCCTGTTGGATCGGATTCTGACGAATCCTTCGATAATTTGTAGGAAACTTTTTCTTTATTAAATGAAAATTGGGAGACAAGAGCAAAAGACGAGGAAAAGATAAAGAATAATAAGAAAGGTGATTATCATACATATTTGTCATGTAGAAAGATGAATAAGTCCAGTATATACTCTCTTAGATATATATTTAGATCTAGACTAATTCGAATTCCAATTTATTAAATACTTATTAATAAGTTTATTAATAAATGGAATTATTAATTAAGAATATTAATAAGAATTTCATAATTACAATAATTAATTATAATTATTATAAGATATCTTTCTAAATAATAATAACAGGTACAAATAGTCAATCGGGGTACCCATTCTATGACAACTTTCAACTTTCCCTCTGTTTTTGTGCCTTTGGTGGGCCTAGTATTTCCGGCAATTGCAATGGCTTCTTTATCTCTTCATGTTCAAAAAAATAAGATTGTTTAGATCCGGTAGGACAAAATCTCATCCATTTTTTTTTTTCAAAACTTAGACTCGTATCATAACACAGATATCTATTTAGTGGAATATGATATAACATATGGCTTCTGTCGAAGATTAAAGGAATCTTATGCCTGCAGAAACATGGGTAAATGAATTCTAGTTATTTTCAAAAAGATCAGGATTGCCGGATGGCCGAAATAAAAAGTCGGCGTATCTATATGTATGTCGATATCTATAGTATGTATGTCGATATCTATAGTGGGATCATACGAGAAAGGGTATGTTATTATTTTAGATCTAACCAATTTGATGAATTAATCCTAAAGGTTCACATCAACCTAGTGCTAGTTGATGAGAGTGACTTCGGAAACAAAAAGAGTCAAGTCAAATGAATTTGGGGTATTCTCTCAATTGCAATAAAATGCAACCGGATCAAGTATGAGTTGTCGATCAGAACATATATGGATAGAACCTATAACGGGGTCTCGAAAAACAAGTAATTTCTGCTGGGCCATTATCCTTTTTTTAGGTTCATTAGGATTCTTATTGGTTGGAACTTCCAGTTATTTTGGTAGAAATTTCACATCTTTATTTCCGTCTCAGCAAATCGTTTTTTTTCCACAAGGGCTCGTGATGTCTTTCTATGGGATCGCAGGTCTCTTTATTAGTTCCTATTTGTGGTGCACAATTTCGTGGAATGTAGGTAGTGGTTATGATCGATTCGATAGAAAAGAAGGAATAGTGTGTATTTTTCGTTGGGGATTTCCTGGAAAAAATCGTCGCATCTGCCTCCGATTCTTTATAAAGGATATTCAGTCCATCAGAATAGAAGTTAAAGAGGGTCTTTATGCTTGTCGTGTCCTTTATATGGACATCAGAGGTCAGGGGGCCATTCCTTTGACTCGTACTGATGAGAATTTGACTCCACGGGAAATTGAACAAAAAGCTGCTGAATTGGCCTATTTCTTGCGTGTACCAATTGAAGTATTTTGAGAAATGGGCTGAAGAATGAATGCTTTCTTAGCAGGAGGGAAAAAACTCAAGAATCCCCTTTCTTTTTTCTATAACATAACTTAACTGAAGTTTCTTCAGAACGATCATTCGAGCCAAAGCAGACATACACATAAAAGACTAGAAAACCTTCTCTGGTCTTTTATGTGTATTGAAACCTACATACCTCAATTCACTAACAAAATAAGTAACAAACAAATTGAAATAATAGATTCATCTCATATATAAAACCCTTTCGAAAGCAAAAATGGATTTTTTTTTAAGTCCAAGATTTGTTGGAATTGAGACTTTAAATTCAGATAGATCATATCTTGTAAATTATTTCGTTTTTGTCAATCGACGTTTCTTTTTATACTTTCTTTTGTGCTCCTTAATGGCCAAAGAGTTGGATTTCTTATAACTTATAATGAGAACTAACCAATTTCTGTCTTGGTTTGCCGCACATTTTTCATCATCCCAATATTTTTCAGAAATTCCCCTCAATTATTCTATTCCTGACTACTCATAGTCAGTGAAATTTTTTTGAAATACTGGATATTTTGATAGAATCATAGAAAAGGAGTTCTGTCGTCTCAACACCTTAATCATACTCATTACTTTAAATACTTAAAGTGGTTCTTTCGGGCATTCATCGAAAGGAGATACTTGCTTCGAATTTGAACAATTGGGATATCTGGAAACAAAATTTTTTGATTCTTTCTTTTATTTTATTATTTCTTCATTCGAATTCGAAGTGAATTTTGAGTCTATTTCTGTATTATTTCTAGATTCAAAGACTCAACGTGCAATCACAAATAAAAAACAGTGAATAGATTCATTGGCTCGATACCTTGTAATAGAACTCATGCGTGAGAGAAATATTAGATCTCATAGCATAGAGTCGACGAAGGAGGTGGGTTCATTACCAATTCACAGATGAAAAAATGGCAAAAAAGAAAACGTTCACTCCTCTTTTATATCTCGCATCTCTTGTCTTTTTGCCCTGGTGGATTTCTCTCTCAGTTAATAAAAGTTTGGAATCTTGGGTTACTAATTGGTGGAATACTAGGCAATCCGAAATCTTTTTGAATGATAGTCAAGAAAAGAGTATTCTAGAAAAATTCATAGAATTAGAGGAACTCGCCCTCTTGGACGAAATGATCAAGGAATACTCGGAGACACATCTACAAAACCTTCGTATAGGAATCCACAAAGAAACGATCCAATTAATCAAGATACACAACGAAGATCATATCCATATGATTTTGCACTTCTCGACAAATATAATCTGTTTCATTATTCTAAGCGGTTATTCTATTTTGGGTACTGAAGAACTTGTTATTCTTAACTCTTGGGCTCAGGAATTCCTATATAACTTAAGTGACACAATAAAAGCTTTTTCTATTCTTTTAGTAGTCGATTTTTGGGTCGGATTCCATTCGCCCCATGTTTGGGAACTAATGATTGGCTCTGTCTACAAAGATTTTGGATTTGTTCATAATGATCAAATTCTATCTGTTCTTGTTTCCACTATTCCAGTCATTTTAGATACCCTTTTTAAATATTGGCTTTTCTTTTATTTAAATCGCGTATCTCCGTCACTTGTAGTGATTTATCATTCAATGAATGACTGAAAAATGATCCACGGATATGAATCCAAAATCCAATTAG